TTAACTAAAAAGTTTTTAAAAGATCTTGAAACTTATAAATCGTCTCAAAGTACTGCTGACAAAGAAAAAGTACAAATTGTACTAAATTCAATTTATAGCTTAATTGACAAAGGTTCAAAAAAAAATGTTTACCATAAAAATACAGCAGCACGAAAAAAAGCAAAATTAGCTGCGTTATTAAAAACTGCAATCTAAAATAATTGAAAAAACATTTTTTAAAATTTAAAATAACCTCATTTAAAATAGGTTATTTTATTTAAAAATTTTTTATTAATTTTAACGATTAAGAAAAATTAACCTTTCCAAATTAAGCTTACCATTAAAAGTCAGTTAAGTTTTGTTCTAACAACCAAAGACAAAAAAACTTAAGTATAAAAAATCTTAACTGTTATAAATGAACACTAAATCCCACCATAACTTAATTTAATTTATTTGGATTAGTACTAATATGAAAACTTGATAATAATCTAAATAAATTATTAATAAAACTTTTAAACTACTATATGATGAATTACACAACTGCTCTACCTGATTTTATTGAAATGCAACGAGTAAGTTTCTGTTGGTTTATTGCCCAAGGACTAAATGAAGAATTAAATACTTTTTCAAGAATTTATGACTTTAGTCAAAATACAGAATATGTTTTATTTGGACAAGAATATAGTCTAGTAAAACCTATTTATAATATAGTTCGCGCTAAGAAATATACAGCGAATTATTCTGCTCAACTTGTTATTCCCCTAGAAGTTCGGAATAAAAAAACAAATACTATAAAATACCATAGTAAATTTCCGATTATTAACTTACCTTTAATGACAAGCGCTGCAACTTTTGTCATTAATGGTTGTGAACGTGTTATTGTTAGTCAAATTATTCGAAGTCCAGGTGTCTATTTTGAGAAAAATAAACATCAAAAAAAAAATAAAAAAATTAAAAAAATAATATCCAGCGAAATTGGAAAATTAAAAAGTTTTACTCCCCCAAGTGAAATCTTACCTACAGAAAGTCGATTATATTTTTTAAAACCAACTATTAAAAAAAAATTAATTAGTGATAAAAAAAAGAAAATACGATTTATTAAAAAAGAAGAAGATTGGAATTGGCAAGGAGAGACAATTAATGTTTATTCATTTAAACAGCTAAAAAATTATGAAATTAATTTTAGTTCGTCATTTATTGAATATTTTAAAGTCTATAAAAGTTTATTTAAGATACAAAATCTCTCTACAAAAATAAAACGAATTAAAATTTTCTTAAAATGGGTAGCATCAAACGAAAATTTCATATTACCAAATAATCAACATAGAATTTTTATAATTGTTAATTGTTTTAATTTATTAACAAAAACAATTATAAAATACAAAATCTTAAAAGAAAGAAATAATGAATATCATAATAATTTAAACGCCACAAGTGAGTTTAAACAGATTAAAAAATTATATGACAAAATATTTCAGAAATCAAAAATATTAGTAAATTTAAACATTAATACAGAATTAATTGTTTTTATTCTTAGAGATTTAAACAATTTTACCCAGCTTAATAACTTCAATTTTTTAAAATCAAATATTACCCCAAAAATTAACGTAGTTATTAATCACAATAAAGTACAATCTAGTCTTTATTTTACTAATAGTTTCAAAGAACTTATCAAATTTAAATATAACTTTACTAAAAAAGATAAAGATAAAAGAAGAAGCCAATCACAAACAAAAATATTTAAAAATAAAACTAAATATTTAAAGACGAAATCTAAAATTATTCAATATAAAGATGATCATTTAATAAAGGATATTTATAAAAGAAAATACGAAGAAAAAGAATTATATACTGCAACATTAATTCCTGAATACGGGTCATGGATTAGATTTGGCTTTCAAAAGAATACAAAGATTAATATTTCGAAATATCCTATTAAAAATCAAGAAGATGAAATCATTATTCAACTTGATAAAGTAACACAAAAACCAATTATTCATTTATTGAAAGAAATGGGAGTTACTGATTTAGAAATTTGTCAAAACTTACAAAATTCTGAATTTTTTTATTTTAATAAACCAGCCCTAACTCATTCAATTGATCAACCAAATAAACTATTACGTTTTAATTTAAATAAAAATTATTATAAAAACATTTCAGAGTTTTCTAGAATTTTTGACCCATCTTATTATCGTTTAGGAAAAATTGGTCGCACCAAATTAAATAATCGATTAAGTATAAAACTGTCTAAACGAATTACTACAATCACGTATGAAGATATTTTCGCAATTATTGATAAATTAATCACTTTATCTACTTCTAAACAGGTTAGTGACGATATTGATCACTTAAAAAATCGACGGGTTCGTTCAGTAGGGGAATTATTACAAAATTTATTCCGTATTGGATTCCAACGGTTACTTAGAAAACTTAGAAGTCAAACAAATAAAACATATTCAAGTCAATTATCAAGTTTTAATATTGTTGGCGCAACTATTAGAGAATTTTTTGGCGCAAGTCAATTATCTCAATATATGGATCAAACAAATCCATTATCATCATTAACACATAGAAGACGAATTAGTGGATTAGGACCTGGAGGGTTTGATAGAGATCGGATTAGTTTTGCTGTACGAGATATTCATCCAAGTCATTATGGAAGAATTTGCCCAATTGAAACACCTGAAGGTCAAAACGTTGGCTTAATTGCTTCATTAACAACATGTGCCCGAGTTAATGAGTCCGGTTTTTTAGAAACGCCTTTCTGGAGAGTTATAAATGGAAAAGTTATCAAAACAGGTAATCCTATTTATTTAACAGCTGATATCGAAGATTTTTATAAAATTGCCCCGGCTGATATTTCTACAAATGAAGAGAATTATTTAACAAAAAATTTAATCCCTATACGTTATAAACAAGATTTCTTAACTGTTACTCCTTCTGAAGTTGATTTTATTGCTGTTTCTCCTATTCAAGTTGTGTCAGTTGCTGCATCTTTAATCCCATTTTTTGAACATGATGATGCTAACCGAGCTTTAATGGGGTCAAACATGCAACGACAATCCGTTCCATTATTATTACCACAAAAACCTATTGTTGGTACAGGTCTAGAAAATCAAATTGCACTAGATTCTGGTATGGTAATTAATGCCCAACGAGATGGAATTGTTGAATCAGTAACAGCAAATAAAATAATTATTCGAGAAAATTCTGGTCGACACTATAAATATGATTTACAAAAATATCAACGATCAAATCAAGAAACTTGTATTAATCACCGACCAATAGTATGGGAAGGTGAAAAAATTAAATCTGGTCAGATGCTAACGGATGGACCAGGAATAATAAGTAGTGAACTTTCTTTAGGACAAAATGTGTTAGTCGCTTATATGCCATGGCAAGGCTATAATTTTGAAGATGCTATTTTAATTAATGAACGTTTAGTATACGAAGATATTTTCACATCAATTCATATTGAAAGGTATGAAATTGAAATTGATCGAACAGCAGAAATGTCTGAACAAACAACAAATAATATTCCAAATTTAAGTATTTCGGATGTTCAAAATTTAAATGAGGATGGAATAGTTACCATTGGAACATTTGTAAAACCAGGAGACATTTTAGTGGGAAAAATTATTCCTAAGGATGATTCTGAACAATTACCCGAATCAAAATTACTTAGAGCAATTTTTGGGGCAAAAGCAAAAGGAGTTCGTGATACCTCATTCCGAATGCCCGAGGGAGAATATGGAAGAGTTATTGAAACTTTAACCTTTAATCGACGAACAAAATTAGCATATAAATTTGAGAAAATTCAAATTTTCATTGCACAAATAAGAAAAATTCAAGTAGGAGATAAAATTGCAGGGCGTCATGGAAATAAAGGAATAATTTCACGTATTTTACCTCGTCAAGATATGCCTTTCCTTCCAGATGGAACACCTATTGATATTATTCTAAATCCTTTAGGAGTACCATCCCGAATGAATGTAGGACAATTATATGAATGTTTACTGGGATTAGCCGGTCATAAACTAAACCGTCGTTTTAAAATTTTACCATTTGATGAAATGTATGGATCAGAAGTTTCACGAATTTTAATCAATAAAAAATTACGACAAGCTTCAATTGAAAATGATGAAGCCTGGCTTTTCAACCCATATTCGCCAGGAAAAATGGTACTTCTCGATGGAAGAACAGGTAAAGAATTTGATAATCCAATCACAGTTGGTAATGCATATATGTTAAAGTTAATACATTTAGTTGATGATAAGATGCATTCTAGAGCAACTGGTCCTTATTCATTAGTAACTCAACAACCGTTAGGGGGAAAAGCTCAACATGGTGGTCAACGGTTTGGAGAAATGGAAGTTTGGGCACTAGAGGGATTTGGTGCATCTTTTACATTAAAAGAACTTTTAACAATTAAATCTGATGATATGCAAGGAAGAAATGAAACTCTTAATTCAATTATTAAAGGTCAACCAATACCAACTTCAGGTGTACCAGAATCCTTTAAAGTTTTAGTTCAAGAATTACGTTCAATTGGGTTAGATTTAAGTACATACAGAATTGATGAATTTAGCTCGGATCAATCATATGAAATTGAATTAAATTTAATTGAAAAATATAATCCATTGCTAAAAACATTCTCTCACACATCAAATATAAATAATATTTCATTTTAATAATCTAATATGATACGCTCCGAAAAAGAATTTGATTATATAAAAATAAAATTAGCTTCTCCTATGAGGATCCTACAATGGTCTCATAGAAAACTACCTAATGGACAATTTGTTGGAGAAGTTCAAAAATCTGAAACCATTAATTACAGAACATTTAAACCCGAAATGGATGGTTTATTTTGTGAAAGAATTTTTGGTCCAAGCAAAAGTTTAGAATGTGCATGTGGTAAATATAAACGAGTCAGATATGAAGGGTTAATATGTGAACGTTGTGGTGTTGAATTAACAGAATCACGAGTGCGACGACATAGAATGGGTCATATTAATTTGATTTACCCAGTTACACATGTCTGGTATACAAATAGTAGACCGAATTATATAGCTTTACTACTTGAAGTTGAACAATGTGAAAAAAGATTAGATACCGGATGGACAGAATTTGCTGATCCTCGTGATAATAAAGAAAAAGAAAATAAAGATATACCTGAATATTTATCTTCCGATCTTGAATGCCATAATTACCTTAAAAGTCCAAAAGCGCTTTTAAATTGCAAAAAATTTCTTAAAGAAAAATCAAAAGCAAAAAAATCTAATATTGTAAATTTTTATGATGAAAGAATAAAAAGAATAAAATTAGCATCACTAGCATATTTTATTGCTGAAGATGAAATTGCTTTTTATGGACTACATTGGGATTTACAGCAATATCGACGTTGTCGAGAGTTAGGATTTACAGGCTATCCCTTAAAACCACACTCAAAATTATATAATAGACGTCGAAATACACCAAAATATTTATTAAGATCAACACCAAATTATTTAATTGGCGCTGTTTTAATTAAGCGTGAATTAGAAAAATTAAATCTTGATCAAGAAATTATCAAAACACGAAATTTTATTACACTTTGCAGTAAAGTACTGCATAAAGAACAACCATTTTATAATTTTTCACATTGGTCTAAAAAATGGGAATACCAACGTATTTATAAATTACGTGATCAATCAATTAAACGAATTCGGATTTTAGAAAATTTATTAACTACTGGTGCAAATCCTGCATGGATGATTATAACCATATTACCAGTTATTCCACCTGCATTACGACCAATGATCCAATTGGAAGGTGGACGTTTTGCGACTTCGGATTTAAATGAATTATATCGACGAATAATTACACGTAATAACCGTTTACTCCGATTATTAGAAATTGATGCTCCTCAATTAATAATTAGAAATGAAAAACGTATGTTACAAGAGGCAGTAGATACTTTAATTGATAATGGAAAACGAGGGAAAATTGCTTTAAGTGCAAGTAATCGACCATTAAAATCATTGTCCGATATTATAAAAGGAAAACATGGTCGTTTTCGTCAAAATCTACTTGGAAAACGGGTAGATTATTCTGGACGATCCGTTATTGTTGTAGGGCCAAGTTTAAAATTAAACCAATGTGGTTTACCTTACGAAATGGCGATTGAATTATTTCAACCGTTTATAATTCGTGAGTTAATTAATCAGGGCTTAGCAAGTAATATGAAAGTTGCAAAAAATTTACTTCAACAAAATGAGCCAATTATAGATCCAGTACTTGAAAAAGTATTATCAAATCACCCAATTTTCTTAAACCGAGCACCAACATTACATAGATTAGGAATACAAGCTTTTGAACCTATTATTATTCAAGGTCGTGCGATTAAACTTCACCCTTTAGTTTGTTCTGCCTTTAACGCAGATTTTGATGGGGATCAAATGGCTGTTCATGTACCTCTTTCATTAGAAGCGCAAGCAGAATGCTATATGCTAATGTTAGCACCATATAATTTTTTATCTCCTGCAAATGGAGACCCAATTATTATGCCAAGCCAAGATATGGTATTAGGATGCTATTATTTAACTGTAAATAACATTCCTGGATTATTAGGCTCAAATCATTATTTTTCTGATTTAAATGATGTTATATTAGCCTATAATCAAGATCAAATTGAAATTCATACTTCAATTTGGGTTAGGTATAAACATACGATTTCTAAACCTTCAAATTTTATAAAAAAAATTGAATTACAAGATGGAAGTTATATTGAATATTATGAAAATATTCAAATTCGTAAAGATAAAAATAATAAAACTATTGTTCAATATTTACAAACTACAACTGGACGTGTTCTTTTAAATTATACAATTCAAACAACTTTAAATCTTAAATTATAAGAATTTAAAATATATTTGAATTTTAAAAAAACAATTAACTAAAAGAATTATGAAAGATTATATTTATCAAAATACACTTATCAATAAAAAACAATTAAAGGAATTGTTAGCATGGAGTTTTTCAAAATACGATTCTATGCAAGCTTCTTTATTAGCAGATGAATTAAAATATCTTGGATTTAAGTATGCAACACAAGCTGGTATATCTATTAGTATTGAAGATTTAAAAGTACCAGCTACAAAAAATGAGATGCTAGAAAAAGCAAATCAAGATATTTTAAACGCAGAAAAAATTTGTTTAAAAGGAAAAATTACAGATGTAGAACGTTTTCAAAAAATTATTGATACTTGGAGTATTGCAAGTGAATCATTAAAAGATAACGTAGTAGCTTATTTTAAAACATATGACCCCTTAAATTCAGTTTATATAATGGCATTCTCCGGTGCCCGAGGAAATCTATCACAAGTTCGCCAATTAGTAGGTATGAGGGGGCTTATGGCCGACCCCAGTGGTGAAATTATGAGAGTACCGATTAAAAAGAATTTTCGGGAAGGCTTAACAATTACAGATTATCTAATGTCTGGTTATGGCGCACGTAAAGGTATTGTTGATACAGCATTAAAGACAGCAAACTCAGGGTATTTAACTCGACGTTTAATTGATATTGCACAAGATATTATTATTAGAGAGAAAGATTGTTTAACCTCTGCTTCATTTATCATTGATAGTGAAAATAAATTCGATAATGAACAAATTATTGGTAGAGTCTTATCAAAACCAGTGCACGAACCAAAAACCGAGAAATTAATTGCTTCTGCAAATACACATATTACTTTAAGTTTATTAAACTTATTTGAACAAAAACAAGTATCAAAATTTCATATTCGTTCACCTTTAACTTGTAGTTTATATCACTCTATTTGCCAAATATGTTATGGGTGGGATTTATCCCACCAAAATTTAGTTGATTTAGGAGAAGCTGTTGGTATTTTAGCTGGACAATCCATTGGTGAACCTGGAACCCAATTAACAATGCGAACTTTTCACACAGGAGGTATTTTTACTTCAGAAGCACGACAACAAGTTATTAGCCCAACAAACGGTATTATTAAATTTTCTAAAATTTTAAAGACGATAATATTACGTACAAACCGAGGTGAAGATGTTCTAGTTACTAAAAATTCAGGGTCATTAATTTTAATTCCAGAAAATCATGCGGAAAAAATTATCCAAATGGAATTATTACGAAATACAATGTTATTCGTAAAAAGTAATCAATATGTAAAAAAATCATCAATAATCGGCGAATTAATTAGTACAGAAAAACAAACTTTAACAGAGAGAAAACCCATATTAAGTGATACGGCGGGAGAAATTTTTATTCCTAGATTAAAAACTAGAACAAATTTAATAACACAAAATCGACTGTTGTGGATTTTATCAGGGCAAGTTTATCAAGCTCCAAGTAATTCTTTTTTAAATTTTTATACAGACCATAAAATTAATAAAAATAGTTATATTTTTAGAACCAAATTAATAAACCAATATTCTGGCTATACTCGCCTTTTTGATAGTAAAAAGAATGTGTTAGAACAAAAAATCCAAATTACAAATGATACATATTTCTTAAATAATAGTTATTCTCAAAAAATTATTAAACCAAGAAATAATAAGAATTTTTTAATTAATTGTGACAACTTAAAATATCTAACTACATTAAAGGATTCAAATGTTAAGGATTGGAAACGGTGTTATAACTATAAACCATTTGCACTTTCATTTAATAATGATTTCAAAACTTTAACTGGGGGAATAATGTATTATGATCAACGGGTTAAACAAAAACAAAATACTAGAGATAACCTAATTTTTTATAATATCCCATACGAAATAAGTAAAGAAGATTATGAAAAAATTAGTAAAAGTCATTATGACGTTTATTTAAAAAGATTACAAACTAAAATTGATAAAGATGGCTTTATTTTCTATCGAAATTTTTTGAACTATCAAGAAATGGAAAATATCTTTTTAAAGTTAAAATTAAAAAAGAAAATTCTTCATAATTCTTTAATTTGGCTTTCTGAAGAAACTTATAAATTAAACTGTGATAAAAACATTTTACTGGTTGAAAATGGGAACTTTATATCAAAGAATTTTGAAATTATTCCAAACATTATTTCAAAAACTGCTGGGATAATAAGCGTTTCGCAAAAAAATAATATTATTGAAGAAATTGCAATTAAAGCCGGATTTGTTTATCAAGGAAAACAATTCGAACATTTAGATAAAAACGTTTATTATCCAGGTGAAATTATTTTTGATAATATTGAAATAACACAACCTTCACTATGTGAACATATTACAACAAAAGGGAGTAATCAATTATTAATTCGACCTTTTGATATTTATGAAATTCCAAAAGAAAAAAACATAAATAATATTTTTAATAATACTAGTAAAACAGAATCAATTTTTAAGATAACTAATAAAACGAATTATTTATATAAAACAAATCAAAAAATTAAAACATCTAACAGTATAAATTTAATTTCTCAGAGTATAAATTTAAATTCAAAAAATTCATTACAAAATAATATAGCGATTGATTTAAGTAACTCATTTAGAATGAAACGTCTAAATTTAAAAATTTTAGAAAAATTAGTTTTAAATCAATATATTCCTGCGCATTTAAAATATACCGATTTACAATCTTGTTTACTTGTTGAGCCAACCCAATTTATTGATTCTTATACAACTATAGGTTATCTGGAATCACTTACTAGTAATTCTTTAGAAATCGTAAAATTTAAGTCAAAACGATCAAATAAAAAACAAGTCTTTTTAATATCAAATGATGATTGTGTCACAGTTAAAAAAGAACAAGGAAAAAATAAAACAGTTAATGAATTAATAATTGATAATGTTAATGTAAACCAAACAGGGAAAGTTTTAATTGATAATGGGAAATTCTTAACTCTTCAAAAAGGACGACCTTATTTTTTCCCAAATTGTAAAACTGAGGATTCTAAAGAAAAAGTCAATTTACAATATAAATTAATAACTTTAAATAAAAATATTTCTAACTCTAATAAAAATACATTCTTAAATTATTACGACATTAGTAAACGATCAATAGTAGAAAAATTGGACCCTAATAAAAAACCATATGGGTTTAAAATTAAATTTTCAAAAATGTTTATGAAAAAAAATGGGAAATTTTATAGTTCTCCAATTCCATTATTTTTAAATAATTTTTCATTAACAAAAGAAAAACAAAAACCAAACAAAATAAATAACCTTAAAATTCAAAATACACAATTAAAAATTAAACAATGTTTACCTTTATTATTAAAAAGTTCTGAATTAATACCTAATAAAATTAAAGATAATGGTTCTTTTAATACCAACTTAACTGGTTTAAAATTTTTAAAATATCCATTTAATAAATCAATTGGGATTCATTCAATTACAGAAGATTATTTTGAACAAGAAGTGAATAGTGTTTATTGTAAAAATGGTGAATTTATAGAAAAAGGTGAAGTAATTGGCTTACTAAATTTTGAAAAAGAAATTACTGGGGATATCGTTCAAGGTTTACCTCGAATAGAAGAACTATTAGAAGCACGAAAGAAAAAACCTGCAAATAAACATTTAGCAACAAACCAAAAGAAGAGTTTATTAATTCAAAAAACTAGTATTGACTCTAATTTTGAGTTTCAAAAACTAGGAACAACGATAAAAGAAAATGATAAGATCAATCCTCACAATTTATTAAAAATTTATTTTAATTATTACGGAATAAAAAAACAGTTCTTTTCAAGTGAAAAAGAATTTGCAACTGCATATCGTTTAGCCAATAATTATGAAGCAAGTTATAGAACATTTAAAAAAATCCAATTACTAATCTTAAATGCAGTTCAATCGGTGTATCAATCACAAGGTGTATCAATTGCAAATAAACATTTAGAAGTAATTATTAAACAAATGACTACAAAAGTGTTAATAACACATGAAGGTCATACACCCTTATTACCTCGTGAAGTAGTTGATTTATATCATATTCAATATATTAATCAAATTATTGAAGCCCATAATAAACGTCCAGCATATTATGTTCCATTATTATTAGGAATTACAAAAGCAGCGTTAAATAATCCAAGTTTTATTTCAGCGGCAAGTTTCCAGGAAACAACTCGTGTTTTAACAAAAGCTGCTATTGAGGGCCGGGTAGATTGGTTACGTGGTTTAAAAGAAAATATTATTATTGGACATTTAATTCCATCTGGAACAGGATACCAAAGTTATACAAATTGTTTTAACCTAATTCCCCAAAATAAAACTACGATTAATTTAGATAAAATAAAAACAAAAATATAAACTTATTTCTTTTCAATCTCTTGATGTTATTTTATACTAAAGAAAACTACAATTATTTTATTAAGGAGTTATAAACGTTTATGGCTGATATTAACTTAGCCCAATTATTAGAAGCTGGTGTTCATTTTGGACACAAAGCTTATCGATGGAATCCAAAAATGTTTCCATATATTTATACAGAAAGAAATAATATTCATATTTTAGATTTAGTTCAAACAGCTCAATTATTAAAACGGGCAAATTCTTATGTAGCAAAAGCAGCATCAGAAGAAAAAACATTTTTATTTATTGGTACTAAACGTCAAGCAAGTGCCGTAATTGCGCAACAGGCAAATAGTTGTAATTCATATTATGTGAATCACCGATGGTTAGGTGGCATGTTAACAAATTGGGTAACATTGAAAACTCGAATTGAACGATTAAAAGCCTTAGAACAACAAGAAGTGGATGGGGTTTTTAATTTATTACCGAAAAAAGAAGCGTCATTACGTTTAAAAGAATTAGAAAAATTACGAAAACATCTAAACGGTATTAAAAATATGGCTAGGGTACCCGATGTAGCAATTATTATCGACCAAAAACGTGAAATGACTGCTGTTCAAGAATGCCGAAAATTAGGTATTCCTATTATTTCGATTTTAGATACGAATTGTGACCCAGATTTAGTCGATATTCCAATTCCAGGAAATGATGATGCGGTACGATCAATTAAATTAATCTTAGGTTCATTAACTGACACAATTAATAAAAATAGATCTAATTAAAAATTTGTTAATTTAGAGATAAAATAATTTTTATAATAATCTTTAAGAAAGAGTGTTTATGTTTATTTAAACTCTCTTTCTTAAAAAATTAAATGATTACGTTAATGAAACTTTTCCACCAGCGTCTTCAATTTGTTTTTTTGCATCTTCGGCAGCGTCTTTACCTAATGCTTCTTGAACCATTTTAGGTGCTGATTCTACAAGTTCTTTTGCTTCTTTTAAGCCTAATCCAGTTAATGTTCGAACAACTTTTAATACTGCAATTTTTTTGTCAGCTGGTACTTCATCTAACATTACGTTAAATTCTGTTTTTTCTTCTACTTCTTCAGCAGGACCTGCAGCTGCAGCCATTACAACACCACCACCAACACTTGCTGATGCATCAACACCAAAAGTTTCTTCAATTGCTGTTACTAATTCTGACGCTTCTAATAAAGTTAATGTTTTTAATTCTTCAACGATTTGGTTAATTTTGTCTGACATAATATTTTTTATTTAAAATTTATATATATATATAGATATTTAATTATTCATTTAGCTATGGATTGATTAATATTAATCAAACCCATTTAAATCTAATTGAATCGAAGGTCCCATACTAGTGCAAATAAATAAACTTTTAAAGTATTTACCTTTTACACCTGACGGACGGTTTTGTTCAATAGACTGGTATAATGATGTTAAATTATCAATTAATTGATCTTTTGAAAAATTTGCTTTCCCAAAATTTACATGAACTACACCTGCTTTATCTGCTTTATATTCAAATTTTCCTTTTTTGAATTCAGATAAAGTGTCTGTTAAATTTGTACTTACAGTTCCTGCCTTCGGCGAAGGCATTAAACCTTTTGGACCTAAAACACGACCAAGTTTGGCTAATTTTGGCATCATGTCAGGTGTTGCAACTAATAAGTCAAAATCAATATTACCTTGACTAATATCATCAATTAATTCTTGACTACCAACAATATCAGCACCGCTTTCTTTTGCTTCATTAAAATTTGCTTCGTTTGTTAAAACAGCGATGCGTGTTAATTTACCTACCCCATGAGGTAACGTTACAGTTGTACGTAATTGTTGATCTGCATATTTTGGATCAATATTCAGATTAGCATGTAATTCAACGGATTCAATAAATTTAGCTGTTGCAGTTTCTTGAAGTAAATTGATTGCTTCTTCTAAACTTGAATGAACAACATTTTCAGTTTTTTTAAGGTTTTCGTTTTGACGTCGGGATAATTTTCGCATATAATTTTTTTCTTAAAAACTTACAAACTTAAAGATTAATCGGTAATTGTAATACCCATATTTCTGGCAGTTCCTTCAACAATTCTCATTGCACTACTTAATTTAGTAGTATTCAAATCTGGTAATTTAATATTAGCGATTTCTTCTAATTGTGCTTTTGTTACTGATCCAACATTTACTCGATTTGGAGTTGATGAACCTTTTTTAACTTTTGCAGCATTAGCTAATAAAACAGATGCCGGCGGTGTTTTAAGAATAAAAGTATAACTTCGATCTTCATAAACTGAGATTTCTACTGGAATAATAAGCCCAGCTTTTTCAGTTGTTTTTGCATTATATTCTTTACAAAAGGCTGCAATGTTTACACCATGTTGGCCTAAAGCTGGACCTACAGGAGGAGCAGGTGTAGCTTTTCCAGCAGGTAATGCTAATTTAATCAATGCAGTTATTTTTTTTGGCATATAATTTTATTTTTATTTTCTTGATAAAATAGAGATATATCATTTTAACTTTAATTAATCAGAAAAAGATTCAGCATCTTTATAAAATCAATTAGTTACGGAAATTTTAAAGAATTAAAATTCTATTTTCTAATACACACCTCTTCTTTTCTAAGAGAAACGCGTCCTGAAGGACTTGAACCCTCGACATCTAATTTTGGAAACTAGCGTTCTACCAACTGAACTAAGGACGCACAATATTATTCTAATAGATATATGTTTAAAAGACAAGGTTTCTTATTTTATTCCAAAGTAACATCTAAATTTTAATGAATATGAAACAATTTAATAATAAGGTACAGTTTTCAATCTCAGAAACTCCTTTACCCCATAATTTTGTAGCAGAGAAAATTATCTTAAGTTGTTTATTAGTCAATTATGAGGCAATTGAAGTAACACTAAAAACTGTTCGAGTTGAAACTTTTTACTTTATAAATCATCAAGAAATTTATAAAGCTATTGTTGAAATGTACCGTAAAAAACTCCCTATCAATATATTCTCAGTCAATGATTTTTTAAAAGAAACAGGTCGCTTAGATAAAATTGGAGGTACAAAAGTTTTATTAGAACTTATTAACCAAATTCCTAATTTAGTTTATTTAGAAGAATATATTCAATTAATCCAAGATAAATTTTTACGACGTTCACTAATCAATTTAGGTTATGAAGCAATTAATTCAGCATATATTACAAATATTCCACTAGAAAAAATTTTAAATGATTTCGAAAAAAAATCATTCCAATTAACAAACGAATTAATAGAAGAAAAAAAATTAACTACTGCAGAATTGTTTTCAACTATCTTTTTAGAACTAAAGGAAAAAGCTTTAAAATCAGATTTACCAGGATTAGGATCTGGCTTTTATGATCTAGATTCCTTAACTCAAGGTTTTCAAAAATCTGATTTAATTATCCTTGCTGGCCGTCCCTCTATGGGAAAAACTGCTTTTGTTTTAAATATAACCGAAAATATAATTAAAAATTATAAAGTACCAATTTTATTTTTTAGCCTGGAAATGTCAAAAGAACAATTGATATACCGTTTATTATCAAGCGAAACAGGAATAAGTCAAACCCGTTTAAAAATTGGAAATTTATATAAAGAGGATTGGCATGAATTAAAAGAAAGTATTCAAACTTATTCTCGTTTACCCTTATTTATTGATGATCAGTCAAACTTAACAACTCAAGATATCCGATCTAAAATAAAAAAGATACTATTTGAACAGAATAAAATTGGGTTAATTGTTATTGATTATCTCCAATTACTTGTAAATTCAAAATTAAAATCTGAAAATCGTGTCCAAGAGCTGTCGCAAATTACAAGAGCACTTAAAAATCTTGCCAAAGAATTTCAAATACCAATTATTGCATTATCGCAATTAAGTAGAAATGTTGAAAATCGAATTAATAAACGCCCTGTTTTATCAGACTTACGTGAAAGTGGCTCTATTGAACAAGATGCAGATTTAGTCTTAATGTTATATAGAGAAAATTATTATAACCCAACGGTTGAAAAGAATGAAAAAATTACTCCTGCTGAATTAATAATTGCAAAACACCGTAATGGTCCGTTAGGAATCGTAGAACTTTCATTTCAGAATGACCCTACAAAGTTTTTTAATACATTTCGTAATACAGAATAAATGCCCAGACCCAGATTCGAACTGGGGACACGAGGATCTTCAATCCACTGCTCTACCAACTGAGCTATCCGGGCTTACTTAATATTATACTACATTCTACTTAAAATAACAATATTAACATTGTTATTTTAAGTAGAATGTAGTATAATATTAATTGGATATAGTAGTTAATATAATTTACTTAAAAAATCTAAATATGTCAGGATTGTAAAATAGCAGCATAAGATTTTAAGAGTCTATTAGTATTCTACTATATCTATTATTTTATATTGACCTTATAATTATTTAAATCAAAATTAATAAAAAACTATATTGGAAAAATTAATAGTTATTGAATAAAACCTAGTACTTTTAATAAAATTATTTGTATTTTTGGTGGAGGATAAGTATTAAAAATTCTATGAACAGTTTTAAGGTAATAGGTTGATAAATAATTCACCTAATACCTTAGAGTAGATAGTACAGTAATTAAACAATAGTAAGAGGGTAAGGATTATGGTTAAGAACTAAAAAATTGTAATAATCGCATAATTTGGTAAATGCTTCTCTGACTTATGGTATAAATTGGTATATTCCGTTTATTCGCTAAATTTTTTAGTCGAAAATTTTGTCTCAAATGTTTTTTTAAACCAATTATAAGGTTCGCTTGTTTAATTTGTGTAGTAATAATAATTTTATCACCAAGTTTTATTAAAATTTCTCGAACTAAATTTTTTGATAAAGAATAAGGATAAATAATTAAAGTTGTATTTTTTAAAGTTAATGAACCAAGACTCTTTGGTTTATCAATTTCAAACCAATTTCTATGAATTGAAATCATTTCTTTATTTAAAAATCTAGAATTTTTTATTAGAAAATCTTTTTGTGACTTTTTATAACTAATAATTAATTTTTCGTTTCGTTTTATATTTCGAATTTGTGAGATATTATAATTTCCACGTAGTATTAAATCAATTGAATTTTCAACATTTTCATGAATTGTCCAAGAATTTACATTATTTACTTCAATTGCAAGTTGAAAAGCGGGATAGGACTTTCTCTCTAAAATACTTTTTTGTGTACCTCGTCGTTTGGCTTCTTCATCACTTATTGTAACATATTGAATACCACCCACAAGGTCTGATAGAGATGGATTTTTGATTAAATTTTCTAAACAATTTCCATGGGTTGTACCTACTAATTGAACACCTTTTTCGGCAATAGTTCTAGCAGCTAGGGCTTCAAGTTCTGTACCAATTTCGTCAATAACAATTACTTGAGGCATATGATTTTCAATAGCCTCAAACATAATTTTATGTTGAAGTTCAGTTTTTGGGACTTGCATGCGGCGAGCTCGTCCTATACCACTGTGCGGAACATCACTATCTCCTGCAATTTCATTAGATGTATCAATAATAATGACTCGTTTTGCCATTTCATCAGAAAGTATACGTGCAATTTCTCGGATAATTGTTGTTTTACCAACACCAGGTTTTCCTAATATTAAAATAGATTTTCCTGATTCAAGTAAATCTCGAATAATAGAAATTGTACCAAAAATTGCTCGTCCAACCCGACACGTTAATCCATTAATTAAAAACTGACGATTTCTAATACAACTTATTCTGTGTAAGGTTCGTTCAATTCCTGCTCTATTTTCTCCACTAAATTTACTTACACGTTTAGTAACATACTCTATATCTTGCCATGATATGACTTTTTGTGATAAATACTCAGGCCCTGTTGCAAATCGAGCTTCAGGCCGTCGTCCTAAATCTAAAACAATTTCAATTAATTTTTCTTTATCTAGAGAATTATGTAAATGTTGATAAATAAAAAATGGTAGATTATTTAAAAGTTTTTCTAAATCATCATCAATATTCATTTAACGTAAGTTTATTTAAAGTTGTGTTAAAAATAATTTAAAAAATTCTTTATAAGTTTAAAGTAAACTTATAAAGAATTTAATCTAGAGATTTTGTATGGTCAATTAATTTATAAAAGCTAGAACAATCTAAAACTGTCATTTGCGCTAACATTTTTCTGTTTAAATTAATTTTTGATTGTTTGAAAGAACTTATTAATTGGCTATAAGTAATATCTTTTT